CTTTATGGAAATGGCAAGCCAATTCGAGGACTTTATCACACAAGCATTCAATTAGTTCGGACTTGCTTGGTATTGGATTGGAACCAAGAACAAAATGGTTCTATAGAGGGGGTTCGTGCTTCTTTTGTTGAAATAAGGACAAATGCTCTAATTTGCGATTTCATAAGAATTGAGTTAGTCAAGTCCCCTATTTCGTATACCGGAAAAAGAAATTGTACGGTGGGTTCAGGATTGATTAACCATAATAGATTAGATTACACCAATATTAATCCTTTTTATGCCAAGGCAAAGGTTCAATCACTTACCAAACATAAAGGAACTTGTGGTACGTTGTTGAATCAAAATAGAGAATGCCAATCTTTGAAAATTTTGTTATCATCCAACTATTCTCGAATTGGTCCATTCGATGGTTTGAAATATAACAATGTGACAAAAGAATCAATTAAAGCGGATCTTATAATTCCAATTAGGAATTCGTTAGGCCCCTTAGGTACAGTAGTACTCAAAATTGCGAATTTTTATTCATCTTGCCATTTAATAACTTATAATCAGATTTTGTTAAAGAAATATTTGTTACTTAACAAATTGAGTCAGACTTTCAAAGTACTTAAATATTTTTTAATAGATGAAAATAGGGGGATTTTTAATCCCGATCCGTGCAGTAACATCATTTTTAATCCATTCAATTTAAATTGGCGTTTTCTCCACCACGATTTTTGTGATGAGACGTCCACAATTATTAGCCTTGGACAATTTTTTTGTGAAAATGTATGTCTATTCAAATACGGATCACAGAAAAAATCTGGTCAAGTTCTAATTGTTCATGTTGACTACTTAGTAATAAGATCAGTCAAGCCCTATTTGGCTACTCCAGGAGCAACGGTTCATGGTCATTATGGAGAAATCCTTCACGAGGGAGATACATTAGTTACATTTATATATGAAAAATCGAGATCTGGTGACATAACGCAAGGTCTTCCAAAAGTGGAACAAGTGTTAGAAGTGCGTTCGATTGATTCAATATCGATAAATCTCGAAAAGAGGGTTAAAGGTTGGAATGAACGTATATCAAGAATTCTTGGAATCCCTTGGGGATTCTTGATTAGCACGGAGCTAACCATCGCCCAAAGCCGTATCTCTTTGGTTAATAAGATCCAAAAGGTTTATAGATCTCAGGGGGTACAGATCCATAATAGACATATAGAGATTATTGTCCGTCAAGTAACATCAAAAGTGTTGGTTTCAGAAGATGGAATGTCTAATGTTTTTTCACCCGGAGAGCTAATCGGATTGTTGCGAGCGGAACGAGCAGGGCGTGTTTTGGATGAAGCGATCTGTTATCGAGCAATCTTATTGGGAATAACGAGGGCATCTCTTAATACTCAAAGTTTTATATCCGAGGCTAGTTTTCAAGAAACTGCTCGAGTTTTAGCAAAAGCTGCTCTACGAGGTCGTATTGATTGGTTGAAAGGCCTGAAAGAAAATGTTGTTCTAGGGGGAATTATACCTGTTGGTACCGGATTCAAAAAATTAGTGCATCTTTCAAGGCAACACAAAAACACTCATTTGGAAATCAAAAAGAAAAATTTGTTTGAAGGAAAGATGAGAAATATCTTATTTCACCATAGAGAATTTTTTAGTTCTTGCGTCCCAAACAATTTTCATGAGACATCAGAACAATTATTGACACGATTTAATGATTCCTAAAAGGAGACTCGTTTTTTTATATTAGAATTTCATTATCTGGTCCAATTTTCCTATTTGATTGATAATAAAGATCATAATGAATTAAAAGGAATTAATGGTTTGGATCGTGTATCAACGGTCAATCCTCGGTAGAAAGTTCCATCGGAACAATTATTTATTTCAGATACCTCGTCTCGTTGTTTAAAAAAAAAAACAACGAGCAAGTATGGGGAAAAATGACAAGAAGATATTGGAACATTAATTTGGAAGAAATGATGGAAGCAAGAGTTCATTTTGGTCATGGTACTAGGAAATGGAATCCTAGAATGGCACCTTTCATCTCCGCAAAACGTAAAGGTATTCATATTACAAATCTTACGAGAACTGCGCGTTTTTTATCAGAGGCCTGTGATTTAGTTTTTGATGCAGCAAGTAGAGGAAAACACTTTTTAATCGTTGGTACAAAAAATGAAGCAGCTGATTCAGTAGCATCCGCTGCAATAAAGGCTCGGTGCCATTATGTTAATAAAAAATGGCTTGGTGGTATGTTAACGAATTGGTCCATTACGGAAACGAGACTTCAAAAGTTCAGGGATTTAAGAGCCGAACAAAGGATGGGGAAACTCAACCGTCTCCCCAAAAGGGATGCAGCAATGTTGAAGAGACAATTATCCACCCTGCAAACATATCTGGGTGGGATCAAATATATGACAGGGTTACCCGATATTGTAATTATCGTTGATCAGCAAAAAGAATATAAGGCTCTTCGAGAATGTGTCATTTTGGGGATTCCGACGATTTGTTTAATCGATACAAATTGTGACCCGGATCTCGCAGATATTTCGATTCCAGCCAACGACGACGCTATCGCCTCAATCCGATTGATTCTTAACAAATTAGTATCCGCAATTTGTGAAGGTCGTTCTAGTTCTAGTTATATAAGAAATCATTGATTATTAATAATTAATAATAATAATAAGATTAAGATGGATAAGTCAATTACTTCGGGAATAATAAGATGGATAAGTCAATTACTTCGGGAAACTTCATAAATTTTATTTATTTGATCGGTTGCTATTCCTGGATTTCAAAAAAAAAAAAGAAAAAAAAAAAGTACAAAGTACTCAGATTGGGGATATTATGTGATTACTTAGTATCCTGATATTATGTGATTACTTAGTATCCTAAATATACGATTAATGATTAAAGTGGGTCAGTTAAGAAAGAGGTGGTAGAATCAAAATAATTTTTTTTTTAAGTTCAATTTCTGTCAGAGGACAATATGAATGTTATACCATGTTCCATTAACACATTCAAAGGGCTATATGATATATCGGGTGTAGAAGTAGGCCAACATTTATATTGGCAAATAGGAGGTTTACAAGTCCATGCCCAAGTACTTATCACTTCTTGGGTCGTAATTGCTATCTTATTAGGTTCAGTTACCATAGCTGTTCGGAATCCACAAACCATTCCGGCCGACGGTCAGAATTTCTTCGAATATATCCTTGAATTCATTCGGGACTTGAGTAAAACTCAGATTGGAGAAGAATATGGTCCTTGGGTTCCCTTTATTGGAACTATGTTCTTATTTATTTTTGTTTCTAACTGGTCAGGTGCTCTTTTACCTCGGAAAATCATACAGTTACCTCATGGGGAGTTAGCTGCGCCCACGAATGATATAAACACTACTGTTGCTTTAGCTTTACCCACGTCAGTGGCATATTTTTATGCGGGTCTTACAAAAAAAGGTTTGAGTTATTTTGGTAAATACATTCAACCAACTCCAATACTTTTACCAATTAACATCCTAGAAGATTTCACAAAACCTTTATCGCTTAGTTTTCGACTTTTCGGAAATATATTGGCTGATGAATTAGTAGTTGTTGTTCTTGTTTCTTTAGTCCCTTCAGTAGTTCCTATACCCGTCATGTTCCTTGGATTATTCACAAGCGGCATTCAAGCTCTTATTTTTGCAACTTTAGCCGCGGCTTATATAGGTGAATCCATGGAGGGTCATCATTGACTAGCTTTCGAAATTTTTTTTTTCAACCTTATCCCAATTCATGTGGAGTTCAATTTAATATAATCGACTTGGCGAGAAATCATAATAGATAAAAATTTTATATATGGTATAGAGTCGTAGCAGGAAAGATGTACGATATTATTTAATTTAATTGTAAAAAAATCTTAGGAAAAAGAGATCATCTAGATCTTTTTCCTAAGATTTTGGCTTATTTATATTATACTTCTCCAAAAAAATAAATTGATATTGTATTTATATTTTATTTGTTTTTGTTTAGTTATTTATATTTGTTTAGTTAATTACAATATTACAACAATTTAAAATTTGAATAAGAATTGTTATCTTTTTACGACGTAAGACTAAAAAAAGCTAGTTTAGGTTAGGAAAATGAAACTGGACATATGTAATAAATAGTTATAAGTCTGTCCAGCCCCCCCATATGGTTCAAAAAAAGAATTCTAGAATCATATTCAATAGGCGGTTTACGTTATGGAAGAAACAAATGTATATGTGATATTAGAAATTCACTAGTTATAGTGAGGCTCTTTTATCTTATTCTTATATAATATTTATTATTTATTTTTCATTTCACAGCTCACTGCACTTAGATGGGATAGATGGGATTCCAATAGAAAGTGCTTCCGCTTTGTCTGTGATTGGGGATTGAGCAAATAAACAGATGAACATTGAATGAAAAATAAGTTTAGAATAAAGAAATGCAATGATTAGAATTATATGCATCTAGATTTACAAAAACTCCATCATGTATAAGAACTAAAAACAAGACTTTGAAGTATTTCTGTATTTCTGATGATTAATTGGTTGATTGTATCATTAACCATTTCTTTTTTTTTGTGTAAGGAGCTTAGTTTACCATGAATCCACTGATTTCTGCCGCTTCTGTTATTGCTGCTGGATTGGCCGTAGGGCTTGCTTCTATTGGACCTGGGGTCGGTCAAGGTACTGCTGCGGGTCAAGCTGTAGAAGGTATTGCGAGACAGCCAGAAGCAGAGGGTAAAATACGAGGTACTTTATTGCTAAGTCTGGCTTTTATGGAAGCTTTAACAATTTACGGACTGGTCGTAGCATTAGCACTTTTATTTGCGAATCCATTTGTTTAATTCTAGAAGAAAAGTACGTAATGTACTTTTTTTTTTTGACTTAGACTCGCCGTTTGTTTTTTCGAATTATATCAACATTTCGCTCTAACAATTTCGTTGAGAGAATACCTCCGGGAAGGACGGATTTTAGGATTAGTAATTAGCGGATCCTCTCGCTTCCTTCCTTCCCGTTTTTAGTTCTTAGTATAATGGAAACCTTTTTTTAGGATGCGTTGCAACGCAACAAACGAGGTATTTTGCAATTGGCATAATACCCAGGACCGAACCCAACCCAATTAAGTATCTTCTTGGAAACTGGAAACTTTAATTAGAATAAAATAAAAAATAAGATTTAATTAAAAAAAAAAATGAAAATAAATTAAATCAAATAAATTTATCTATTCCCAATAAAAAATCCCATAACATAAAAAAAGAAATCAACCAAAAAGGGGGGGCGAAGTGATACAAAAAGAACAGAGTTCTTTGTTAGTCCTATCTATAAGAGGAGAGTATATGAAAAGTGTAACCGATTCTTTTGTTTCCTTGGGGCACTGGCCATCCGCCGGGGGTTTTGGGTTTAATACCGATATTTTAGCAACAAATCCAATAAATCTAAGCGTAGTACTGGGTGTATTGATTTATTTTGGAAAGGGAGTGTGTGCGAGTTGTGTATTTCAAAAATAGGTTGGATCCGACCGGCGGCACTTTTTTTTTTTTATTATTTATTTTATTATAAATAAGTAAATAAGGATAAAATAAATAGGATAAAAGATGTGCATGATCCCGACGAATTACTTCTGAATAAATTAAGTAATCATATGTAAGAACCATAGCATTTCGTAATTCATTGGTACATTGACTTTGATTCTCTATCAACCAATAATGTGGGACCATTAACATGGTTAAAGCTAAACTGTTTGAAGTCCAGGCACAACAAACATGGTACTCTTTCTACCACTATGTTAGTACTAAGGTGGTTTAAAAATAAAAAAAGCATAGTTGCTAATTTATCCGATATAGAACACTCATATCGATAAAATAATTTGAACCATTTCCTAAGGAAAAAGGCACCTCCTTTTTTATTCAATGCTGAATAGACAACCTATGTTATGTATAGAATGAGAATTTTTGAATTTGAATATTGAAGGAATATTGAATAAATAAAACTAACTAAAAGAAAACTAAATCGAAAAGATAATTAATAAAACAATAAAAAAAAATAACAAATACAAATAAAAAATAAAGAAACAACTTTGCTGACAATTATAGATTTTTTGTCTGGTCAGAAGAGTCCTCCGAATAAACTCTGGTCTTGTATAAGATAAATTTTAATATCTTTGAATACGAACAGAAAAGAGAGGGTAGGCTCATTACATTAAAATATATGGAATGCCCATAAATTCAAAAATGAAGCGTGAGAGCCAAATGAATTGAAAGGTTCATGTTTGGTTCGGGAAGAGATCATGTAAGTTGTGAAATTAATTAATAGTAACAAAATCGACTTTCATTAAATGATTTATTAGATAATCGAAAACAGAGGATCTTGAGTACTATTCGAAATTCAGAAGAATTACGTAAAGGAGCTATTGAGCAACTCGAAAAAGCCCGGGCACACTTACGTAAAGTGGAAACGGAAGCAAATGAATATCGAGTGAATGGATACTCCGAGATAGAACGAGAAAAAGAAAATTTGATTAATGCCACTTGTGATAGTTTGGAACGATTAGAAAATTACAAAAATGAAACCCTTCTTTTTGAACAACAAAGAGCGATTAATCAAGTCCGACAGCGAGTTTTCCAACAAGCCTTACAAGGAGCTCTAGGTACTCTGAATAGTTGTTTGAATAGTGAGTTACATTTTCGTACCATCAGTGCTAATCTTGGCATTCTTGGGGCTATGGAAGAATAGTCCTTCTATTTTTTTAGTTTAGAATTTAGGCATTATTTTTTTCCTTTACTTCCGAAAAAGAATTAATAGACGCTAATGGTAACCCTTCGAGCCGACGAAATTAGTAGTATTATCCGTGTACGTATTGAACAATATAATAGAGAAGTAAAGGTTGTGAATACCGGCACCGTACTTCAAGTGGGTGACGGAATTGCTCGTATTCATGGTCTTGATGAAGTAATGGCAGGTGAATTAGTAGAATTTGAAGAGGGTACAATAGGTATTGCTTTGAATTTGGAATCAAATAATGTTGGCGTTGTGTTAATGGGCGACGGTTTGATGATACAAGAGGGAAGTTCTGTAAAAGCAACAGGAAAAATTGCTCAGATACCGGTAAGTGAGGCTTATTTGGGTCGTGTTATAAATGCTCTAGCAAAACCTATTGATGGAAGAGGGGAAATTTCAGTTTCCGAATCTCGCTTAATTGAATCTCCCGCTCCAGGTATTATTTCTAGGCGTTCCGTATATGAGCCTCTCCAAACAGGGCTTATTGCTATTGATGCGATGATACCTATAGGACGCGGCCAGAGAGAATTAATTATTGGGGATAGGCAGACTGGTAAAACAGCAGTAGCTACGGATACGATTCTAAATCAAAAAGGTCAAAATGTAATATGTGTTTATGTAGCTATTGGTCAAAAAGCATCTTCCGTAGCTCAAGTAGTGACTACATTCCAGGAACAAGGGGCTATGGAATACACTATTGTGGTAGCGGAAACGGCGGATTCACCTGCTACATT